ATGATTTCTCAATTTCATAAATGTTTTTTAATATTTATTTTTTTATAAACATACATTATTTTACGTTTAAGATTCTTAAGGATTTTATTATTATTTATTTATTTTTTGGGGGGGGGGTTAATAATTATATTTTGTAAACAATTTTAAATAATTGACTTATTTAATAGGATTATAGAAGGGGCCCCATTTATTAAAGGGCTAATATGGCTAAATGGTTTAATTAATTTTATTAAGCACTAATAGAGCAGTTGTTAGAAAAACTCTAATAAATCTGTTTTTTTTTTATGTTTTTTTTAAAAAACCGGGTGGAGATTGGCTAATTCGGGCTTAAAATTTTGGGAGAATTTTTATCCTTAAAAATTATTATTTATGAATTATTTTTTGCACTCCCCGAAAATTGATAAATGTTGGGGATTTTTCAGTAAATTTACAAAAAAAAAAAAATAATTTTTTGTGCAATTTTGGCGCAATTTTATGGAGGCTTGGGCTTACTAATTATATTTTGATTAACTATAATTTCCATAAATGGGGGGGGTTTTTTAAAGGGAATAAGCGTGAGGGTCGTGTCTACATATAAACTAGTAGATTAATATATAGTTATTAGTATAATATATTATTCTTATCTACTTATCGGCTATATATAGTGTTTAAATTTAAAATTAAAACAAAAGCGAGTTTATATTAGTAAATAAATTCCTAATTGTATACTATCTTATCCAAAGTAAAATAAAACCTATTGTAGAAAAAGATAAAGATAATTAAGATTTAATCCCGAAGGGTAATTAATTCATGATAAATCAGAGTCTATAAAATATTTATAATTGTTGATTCATATTGATAGATTTTAAAAGTATATTAAAAATAAAAATTAATTATACTTTGATTACATTATTAATATATGTATTAATTAAAAATTATCTATTAATATATTATTATATATATATATATATAAGTATACATATATATACTAATATAATTCTTATATAAAGGATGAAAATTATTACAAAAAAAAAAAAATGGTGTTTATTTTACTTTAAATAAACTCATTGATATACCCATCAGTAAAAATTATAAATTTATTAAAGCGTAATTTAGTTTAACAATTAATCATGGGGGTTTACTTTGGCAGTTAGCTTAAAAAAAGTAGCCTTATTTAAATTAAAATTTTTCTAGAAAAATTTTCTTGATTAATTTGAGTTATAAGTGCTTAAAAGGTGAGGGGTTAATTTTAATCATGTAATTTTTTGATAGTATAAGTGAATTTATTTGTAATATCGTATTTATTGGGCTGAATTCAGAGGAAAGTTAAATTTTGTTGATTTGGATTATTCGGAATTTATAAAATAAATTTTGATAGTTAGATTTTATGGGTAATTAGGGTATTTGGTTTATTTAGCAAGATTATAATGAATGGGGGGACTCATTGAAAGATAAATATGGTTAAGAGGGATTTAATTAATTAATGGGGTGTTAAAAGTGTAAGTACTAGGATTTCAATAAATTTGTTTATTTATGGTGTATTGAGTAGTGATTGTAGTGTAATAATATGTTTATTTTCCCCCTGTAATAATACATAAAATAAGTAAAGAAGGCTAGTTGGGTAATTTGTGTTTGTTGAGGGGAAAGCTTGATTTTTGAGGGGCAGGCTTTTTGAGGGAAAAGCTTGATTTTTGAGGGGCAGGCTTTTTGAGGGGCAGGCTTTTTGAGGGAAAAGCTTGATTTTTGAGGGGCAGGCTTTTTGAGGGAAAAGCTTGATTTTTGAGGGGCAGGCTTTTTGAGGGAAAAGCTTGATTTTTGAGGGGCAGGCTTTTTGAGGGAAAAGCTTGATTTTTGAAGGGCAGGCTTTTTGAGGGAAAAGCTTGATTTTTGAGGATAATTTTTATTAATGTGTCATTTTAAGCAAAAATTTTAGGGAGGGATACAGCTTTAAAAATGTTTATTTATTTTTTTATACAAAGAAAAGTTTAATTTTAGCTAAATAAATTAAGTTTGTCCATGATTTACATGTAATTTTAATTAGGCTATATGCGCTTATTTGCAGTGATTAATATTAGTTAATTTATGAAATTGAGAACTAGTATGTGTCTAGAGTATTAACTAAATTTGTGCCAGCAGTTGCGGTTATACAAATAATACATTTTAATTTTTAAGGGTTAATAATTAAAATATTAATAAATTTTAATAACTTAAGTTTTAAGGTGAAATTTAAATTTTAGTATAAAATTATTTGTTGAGGTTATAAAATTTAGGGATTAAACTGGGATTAGATACCCCATTATTTTAATGTAAATAATTTACTTGATTAGTATAAGTTGTGTTCTGGAAAATTAAAAATTTTGGCGGTGTCCTAGGCTTTTTAGAGGAACCTGTTTTTAGATTGATAGTCCACGATTTGCTATACTTTTATTTGTTTGTATATCGTCGTTGTTATAAATATATTTTGATATAAATATTTGAGACTTTAGATTTGAAATTAAATCAGATCAAGATGCAGTTTGTATATAAGTTAAAATGGGTTACAATGGGATTTGTATGAGGATTTTTAGTTTAAAAATTAATTTGATTAAGGATTTAAATGTAATTTAATTTAAATTTTTTTAATGATTTAAGCTCTGGGATGTGTACATATCGCCCGTCGCTTTCATTTTAAAGTGAAATAAGTCGTAACATAGTAATTTTACTGGAAAGTGAAGTTAGAAGAGCAGATTAGAGCTTGATTAGAGCATTTTATTTACATTAAAAGGGTGGGTTTTAACTTTTATCTGAAGTGTCCTAATTATTATATTTATTAATTGGTTTATTTTTAAATTAAGGGAAATGGTTTTTATTATTTTAGGAAAGAATTTTATATAATTAAAGTTTATTAGTATTGTGAAAGAAATTATAAATTTATTTACTAGAAAAATTTATTTTTTGTACCTTGTGTATCAGGGTTTATTAAATTTTGATTATTTATTTAATGGTCTCGAATTTAAAAGAGCTATAATTTTATTTTTTTAATGTAATATAATTATTATTAATATTGTTATAGATGTAATATGCTATTCGTTTTTAAATATATCTAGTTTTTTAAGAATTGAATTTAATTCAGTTATTATTTAATAATTTTTAATTTTTTGAATATTTTATTATTAATAATTAATGTCTTAGGGGATAAGCTCAAAGATAAATTTTTATTTTTTGTATTGATTATTTAATTTTTAGGGTTAAAAATTTTCAGTTTAGGGTGTTATAATTAATTAAATTGAATTTAATATTTTTATTTTAAAATAAATGTTTTATTAAAAAATTAATTTTAATTGTATTTGTTATTTTATAATAATAAAATTAGTATAATTTATTTGTATATATATATATAAATATAAGTTTGTTTGAAGGAACTTGGCAATAATTTGTTTCCCACCTGTTTATTAAAAACATGGCCTTTTGAGTATGATTTAAGGTCTGGCCTGCCCCATGACAATTTTAAATGGCCGCGGTATTTTGACTGTGCAAAGGTAGCATAATCATTAGTTTTTTAATTGAAAGCTTGTATGAAAGGTTTATTGAGGTAGCATCTGTCTCCAAATTATTTATTAAAAATTTATTTTTAAGTGAGAAAGCTTAAATTTTTTTAAAAGACGAGAAGACCCTATAGAGTTTTATAATTTTCTAAAATAGGAGGATATGGGATATTTAATTTGTTTGAAGAAATTATTTAGTTGGGGTGACTAGAAAATTAAAATAACTTTTTTTTATTTAAACCATTAATTGATGACTATGAGATCCTTAAATGAGAATATAAGAGTAAACTACCTTAGGGATAACAGCGTAATGATTTTTTAGAGTTCAAATTAAAAGAAAAGCTTGCGACCTCGATGTTGGATTAAAATTTATTTTTGGTGAAGGAGCTAAATAATTAGGTCTGTTCGACCTTTAAAATTTTACATGATCTGAGTTTAAACCGGCGTGAGCCAGGTTGGTTTCTATCTTTAAAATTTTTTAATAAATCAGTACGAAAGGACCTTTTATTAAATTAATAATTTTATATTGAATGTTAATGTTGTTTTGGCAGAATAGTGCTATTGATTTAGAATCAATATATGTATTTAACTTACAAATAACACTTGTATTATTTGGATAGCATTTTATTAATATTTACAACTATTATTTTATTAATTTGTATTTTGATTGGTGTTGCGTATTTAACTTTATTGGAGCGTAAGGTTTTAGGCTATATTCAAATTCGTAAAGGGCCTAATAAGGTTGGTTATTTAGGATTAGTTCAACCTTTTAGGGACGCGATTAAATTGTTTTGTAAGGAGCAGAATTATCCTTATATATCAAATTATTTTATTTATTATTTTTCTCCTGTTATTAATTTAATTTTATCATTAATGTTATGATTAAGTTTACCTTTTTTCTCTTATCATTATTCTTTTAATTTGTCAGTTTTGTATTTTCTCAGCCTGAGGAGTTTGACAGTTTACACTATTATGTTAGCAGGGTGATCTTCTAATTCTAATTATTCTTTATTGGGGAGATTACGTGTGATTGCTCAAACAATTTCTTATGAGGTGAGTTTAATGATGATTTTACTTAGATTTTTAGTTTTGGTAATAAGTTTTGATTTGTTTAGTTTGATGAAATATCAAGAGTATGTATGGTTTATGATTTTTATATTTCCTGTTTGTAGGATATGATTTATTTCTAGGTTAGCTGAGACTAATCGGACTCCATTTGATTTTGCAGAAGGGGAATCTGAGCTAGTTTCTGGGTTTAATGTGGAGTACAGGAGAGGGAATTTTGCTATAATTTTTATGGCGGAATATAGGAGAATTTTATTTATAAGGGTAGTTAGTTGTATTTTATTTCTTGGGGCTGATTATGAGTCTTTTTATTTTTTTTTAAAAGTTACTTTTTTAAGTTTTATATGAATTTGAGTTCGCGGCTCTTTTCCCCGGTATCGTTATGATAAATTAATGTATTTGGCTTGGAAAGGTTATTTACCTGTATCTTTAAATTTTTTGATTTTTTATTTTAGATTGAATATTGCTACAATATTCTTATTTTTTTAGTTAATAAAATTTAGCACTAAGTTAATAGAATATTTATTCTTTTTTATGGCTTCAAAACATACACTGTATACAAGTTCATTAACTATTTAAATATTATTTTATCTCAGATTTTAATTGTTAAAGGGTCAATAATGAAGAAAAGGAAATAATTTAAGGTTAATAATTGGCCAATTATAATATAGGGCCTTTCTACAGGGCGGGCGCCGATTCAGGTTAGTAATATGATGGTTGAAACTAAAACTCAAAATATTAATTTGTTTAAGGGGTAAAATTGGTTTCTTTTAAACTTTTTTTTGTAAATAAAGGGGGTTAAATAGAAAATGAAGATTGATATAATTAAAGCAATTACTCCCCCTAGTTTATTTGGGATTGAACGTAAGATTGCGTAGGCAAATAAGAAATATCATTCAGGTTGAATATGAATTGGGGTAATTAAAGGGTTTGCGGGAGAAAAATTATCTGGATCTCCTAATAAATATGGGTTTGATAGGGTGAGAATTGTTAATAAATAAAATATAATTAATATACCTATAATGTCTTTTATTATAAAAAAGGGGTGAAATGGGATTTTATCATTAGTTTTGATACCTAAAGGGTTATTTGATCCCGTCTGATGGAGGAATAAAAGGTGGATAATAACTATTATGATGGTGATAAAAGGGAGTAGGAAGTGAAAACAGAAGAATCGGACTAAGGTTGAATTTTCAATTGCAAATCTTCCTCAAATTCATTGGACGATTGTGGTTCCCAGGTATGGGATAGCTGAAATTAAATTAGTGATAACAGTGGCCCCTCAAAAGGATATTTGTCCTCAGGGTAGAACATAGCCTAAAAAAGCGGTTCCTATAATGATAAATAGGATTGTAATTCCTCTTATCCACGTTTCGATAAGGTTATATGAGCCATAATATAGCCCTCGTCCAATATGAGTGTATAAACATAGAAAGAATATGGATGCCCCATTTGCGTGTATAGTCCGGATTAATCATCCATAGTTAATGTTACGGCAAATATGACTAATCCTGTCAAAGGCTAGAGTGGTATTTGGGCAGTAGTGTATGGCGAGGAATACTCCTGTTAAAATTTGAATTGTTAAACAAAGGCCTAATAGGGACCCAAAGTTTCATATTGTTGAAATATTTGAAGGAGTTGGGAGGTCAAATAAGGATTGATTAATAATTTTAATGATGGGGTTTATTTTACGGGTAATTTTCATTAATTTATTCTAGTAATTTTAATAATTGCAATTAAAGTAATTAAGAGATAAATTACTATTAATAAAAATAGAGAATTTATTGGAAAATTCAAATATTTATTTATTGATAAGTAGGGATTTTTATTTATAGTTAGATTTATTATTTCGTTTATTTTTCATGGCATAGATAAAAGGCTCGGGTCTATGGCATGAATTATAAATATAATTAGTAGAATAATTATTATTCTGGCTAAAGTTTTTAAAGAAAATTTAAATTTTTCATTTGAAGCAACTCTGGTTATATACATAAAGATAATTAATAAGCCTCCAATTATAATTAATAAGAGGATATAGGAGTATCAGAACGTGTAGTTTATGAATCCTGTTCTTAAAGAAATTCTAATAGTTTGGAGTATTAATACCCTGCCTAGTGAAATAGGATGTTTTAATTTTACTATGATTATTGATAGGGCTATTATAATAATTATTAAAATTGAAATACAAGGAGATAGTTTATTAAAAATATCAATTTTGGAGATTGAAGTAAAAAGTTGCTTTTTCCCTTGAAACTTTAAAAGGACTCTTATTTTTGATTTACAAAATCAATATTTTTATTAAATTATTAAAGTTTAATGATAATTTATTTATATTTAAGAATATTTATATTTTTGTCGGGGGTTTATTTATTTTGTTTTAATTATAAGCATTTACTTATAATACTTTTGAGGGTTGAATTTATTGTTTTATCTTTATATCTTAATATTTATTTATTTATCTTAAGATATAATTACGAATATTTTTTTATTTTAATTTATTTAGTAATAAGAGTGTGTGAAGGTGCTTTAGGGTTAGCGGTTTTAACTAGAATGATTCGTAGGCATGGAAATGATTATATTTTAACATTTTCTTCTTTATGATAAAATTCTTATTTTTTTTATTGATATTAATACCTATTTGTATAATAGGGGAATTTAGGGTATTTCAGTGGTCTTTTTTTTTTGTAACTTTTATATATATTATGAGGTTTAATATAAATTATTATTTTATAGGAATCTCTTATTATTATGGGTGTGATTTATTTAGTTATTGGATAATTTTATTGTCTTTATGAATTTTATGTTTGATAATTTTAGCGAGAATAAAGCTTTTTGCTATCAATTATTATTATGAATTATTTATATTTGTACTTTTAAGGCTAAGTTTAAGTTTAATTATAGCATTTTCTTGCATAAACTTATTTTTATTTTATTTATTTTTTGAGGTTAGGCTATTACCTACTTTATTATTAATTATGGGCTGGGGGTATCAGCCTGAGCGGATCGAGGCTGGGGTGTATTTATTGTTTTATATAATGGTTTTTTCAATACCTATGATAATAGTAATTTTTTATGAATATTGAAATAGGAATAGTTTAATATTTATAAGTATAGGGGATATACCTAATATTTTTATATATTTATGTATGAATATACTTTTTTTTGTTAAAATACCAATGTTTTTTATTCATTTGTGGCTTCCTAAAGCGCATGTGGAGGCCCCGATTTCCGGTTCAATAATTTTAGCAGGAGTTATTTTAAAGTTAGGTGGTTATGGACTAATTCGGTTAATAAAATATTTTTCTTCACTGTGATTTTTAATTAATATTCATTTTATTGTAATTAGGTTATTTGGGGCATTTGTTGTTTCTTTAATTTGTTTATATCAAAGGGATATAAAAATGTTAATTGCTTATTCTTCTATTTCTCATATAGGGTTAGTAATATCAGGGATTTTAACTATAAGACTTATAGGATTTTGGGGATCTTTAATTTTAATAATAGGGCATGGTCTTTGTTCTTCAGGTTTATTTTGTTTAGCCAATATTAGTTATGATCGTTCAAATAGTCGGAGAATTTATTTAAATAAGGGTTTAATTAATTTAATGCCGAGATTGTCTTTGTGGTGATTTTTGTTTTCTGTAAGGAATATATCTTTCCCCCCTAGATTGAATTTATTCGGGGAGATTAATTTAATTATAAGTTTATTATCTTTTGAGTTTTTGATTGTACTTCCAGTTAGGGTAATTTTATTTTTTAGGGCAGCTTATTCTTTATACCTATATTCTTTTACTCAACATGGGTTAATTTATTCCGGTAATTTTAGGGTATTAAATAGGTATTTACGTGAATATTTATTAATAATTTTGCATTGAGTCCCTTTAAATATAATGGTATTAAAAGGGGATTTATTATTTAATTGAATTTAATTCTGATAGTTTATTAAAATATTGATTTGTGGGGTCAAAGTAGTCAATTATGACTTAGAATAATTATATGTGGTATTTATTTTATTTTTTATTTTTTTATTTCTTGGGGGTTCTTAATAGTTAGGGTATATTTTATAAGTAAAGATTTAACTTTGATTTTAGAATATGATTTAGTTGAATTTAATTCTGCTGGGATTTCATTAGTCTTATTATTAGACTGAATATCTTTAATTTTTATTGGGTTTGTAACTTTAATTTCTTCTTTTGTTATTTTATATAGGAAAGATTATATAAAGGGGGATTTAAATTTAGTTCGATTTATTATTTTGGTTAATTTGTTTATTTTGTCAATAATTTTTATGATTATCAGCCCTAATTTGATTTCTATCTTATTAGGATGGGACGGCTTAGGGCTAGTATCTTATTGTTTAGTAATTTATTACCAGAATCTTAAGTCTTATAATGCTGGTATATTAACAGTTTTATCAAATCGGGTTGGGGATGTTGCTTTATTGATGAGGATTGCTTGGATATTAAATTTTGGGAGGTGAAGTTTTATTTATTATTTAGATTTTATACAGGAGGATTTGAGGATAAAATTGGTTGCTTTTATGGTGGCTGTGGCTGCGATAACTAAAAGAGCCCAAATTCCTTTTTCATCTTGGCTTCCGGCTGCAATGGCGGCTCCTACCCCTGTTTCTTCATTAGTTCATTCTTCAACATTAGTAACTGCAGGGGTTTATTTATTAATCCGTTTTAATAGGGGGTTGCCTGAATTAATAACTTATATATTATTATTTTTTTCGAGTATAACTATATTTATGTCTGGTCTTAGAGCGAATTTTGAATTTGATTTAAAAAAGATTATTGCTTTATCAACATTAAGTCAATTAGGGCTGATGGTAAGAATTTTATGTTTAGGGTCATATAATTTAGCTTTTTTTCATTTATTAATTCATGCTTTATTTAAGGCCTTATTATTTATGTGTTCAGGAATAATTATTCATAATTTTAATAATAATCAGGATATTCGGTTTTTAGGGGGCTTAATTAATCATATACCTATAACTTTGACTTTTTTTAATATTTGTAATTTTTCTCTTTGTGGGTTACCTTTTATGTCAGGGTTTTATTCTAAGGATTTAATTCTTGAGATTATATCTATAGGGGTGTTTAATTTATTTGTTTATATTACTTATTATTTAGCTGTAGGGTTAACTGTAAGTTATAGATTTCGGTTAAGTTATTATCTTTCTATTAAGAATTATGGTTTTTTTTCTTTAAGAAGGCCGGCGGAGGTTAGTTACCCAATATTATTTAGGATAGGTGGTTTAATTTTATTTGTTTTAGGGTCTGGGAGTTTTCTTAATTGGGCAATATTTAATGTTCCAATATTTATTTGTCTTTCTTATATTATAAAAATTATGGTTTTATTTATAGTTTTAATAGGGGGGTTTATGGGATTGTGTATTTCTAAATTAACCATTAATTATGGTATTAATTATAATAATTTTATATTTTTAAGATTTTTAGGGCTTATGTGGAATATGCCAGTATTATCAACTTTGGGGGCTAACCTTTATTTTTTGAAACCATCTTCTATTTATAGTAAATTGTTTGATTTAGGTTGAACTGAAATGTATGGGCCTAAGGGTCTAAGGGGTATGCTAGGTAATCTTTCTCAGGGGTTACAATTATTTTCTTTGAATCACTTAAAATTTTATTTATGTTTTTTTTTTATTTGAATTTTATATTTGTTGATAAATATATATTCAAATAGCTTAAATAAGAGCATGGCACTGAAGTTGCTAAGGTAATATTAATTTTTGGATATTTATAAGAAAGTCTAATTTTACAATGAAAGTGTAATGTTTTAATTTAAACTATATAAATTAAGGGAGCAAACGAAAGATTCGCTTAAATCTGAATTAGAAGTTCAGTTTTGGCACCCCTTTAATTGGGATTAATCCATTATTATCATTAACAGTGATAAACCTCTTTTTGGTTTCAATTAAAGATGAACTAAATTTAGTACTTTTTAACTGCAAATTAAATGTTATAATTAACTATCATCCTAATAAATATAGATATTGTAATCAAATTTTTAGGTCGAAACTAAATGCATAATGTTGCTTTATACTTATTTTGATCAATTAAGAGCTCCTTGGGTTCATTCATGGTAGAGGCCTAAAATTAGAATAATTACAAATAGGGCTATTGTGATAGAAATTGAAGGAATCCTAGAAATTTTGGGGGTGATAATGATAGGTAAAATTAGTGAGATTTCAATATCAAAAATTAAGAAAATAATTGCAATTAAAAAGAATTGTAATGAAAATGGGAGGCGGGCGGATGTTATTGGCTCAAACCCACATTCAAAAGGCGACCTTTTTTCTCGATCTAAAAATGTTTTTTTTGATACTAAATTTAATGCTATTAGTAAAATTACTATCAAAAAAATAATTATTATGGTTGCTTTAATTAGTGTTAAAATTATTTATACTATTTCTAGGTCTTTTGATTGGAGGTCAAATATAATATTTATACTATATAAATATCTACCTCATCAATAGATTGAAATATAGAGGAATAATCAAACAACATCAACAAAATGTCAATATCATGCGGCAGCTTCAAACCCAATGTGGTGTCAGGGGGAATAATGATTTAGGTAAAGTCGGATTAGTCTTACTATTAAAAATGTTGATCCGATGATTACATGAATTCCATGAAATCCGGTTGTTACATAAAATATAGATCCATAGATTGAATCTGAGATTGTAAATGAGGCTTGGTGGTATTCAAGACTTTGTAATAAAGTAAAATAAACACCTAATAGAAAGGTAATTCCAAGCCTTTGTAGTCTTTGATTAAGATTATTTTCTATAATTCTATGGTGAGCTCAGGTAATCGTTATCCCTGACGTTAGGAGAATTATAGTGTTTAATAAAGGAATTTCTAGTGGGTTAAACGGTTGGATTCCTTGAGGGGGTCATTTTATCCCTAATTCTACCCTGGGGGATAAAGATCTGTGGAAGAACCCCCAAAAAAAAGAGATGAAGAAAAAGATTTCTGAGATAATAAATAGAATTATACCTCAGCGTAGTCCTATTCTTACTTTTATTGTATGTAATCCTTGGTATGTTCTTTCTCGGGTCACATCTCGCCATCACTGGGTGGAAACTATAATAGTGATGAGGGCTCCTAATAGAAGTAAATTAAAATTGTGCAGGTGGAATCATTTAATTAAACCTACTATTATTGTTATTACTCTTGAGGCTGCTAATAGAGGTCAAGGTCTTGGGTCTACTAAATGGAAGGGGTGATTTTTATTTATTGACATTATTGAATTTCTCTTGAGTATAGGGTTATTAATACTGCAAATACATAGGATTGAATGATTGCTACTGCTGACTCTAAAATTAATAAGAGGATTTGCCTAACCAATAAAGGAATTATTAGGAGATTTGAGGCTATTATGCCGGCGTTTCCCAATAAGGTTAATAATAAATGTCCGGCAATTATATTAGCTGAAAGGCGGATGGCGAGAGTCCCGGGTCGAATAAAATTTCTAATTGTCTCAATACACACTATAAAAGGTATTAGAAGAGTGGGGGTTCCATGGGGGACAAGATGTGCGAGCATATGAATAGTATTATTAATTGATCCATAGGCCACAAATCTTAATCATAAAGGCAATGCTAATACAAGGGTTAGGGCTAAATGTCTTGATCTAGTAAAAATGTATGGGAATAATCCTATGAAATTATTTCATATAATTAGTCTAAAAATTGAAATTGATATTAAAGTAAATATTTTTATATTTTTATTAATTATTGCTCTAAATTCTTTGTTTAAAGTGTATAAAATTTTTACCCACAATATATTTATTCGTGAGGGAGAAACTCAGAATATAGGGGGGATAAAAATTAATCTTAATAAGATTCTTATTCAATTTAAGGATAAACCTCATGATGTTGCGGGGTCAAAGGATGAAAATAAATTAGTTATCATTTTCAATTATTTTTGAAATTTTTATTTTGGGGTAAAATGTTATTTTTTTGTATAAAAGAAAAAAAGGTAATTGAATTAATGGTCAATAAAATACATGAAAATAAGGTAAAAAGAAAGGTTCAGCTTAGAGGACTTATTTGTGGCTTAAAACTAAGGGGGCTATCAATAATTTTAGCGTGACAAACTAATGTTATATTTTAACTAAGTTTTATATTAAGGGTAAGGTACCATAAATGGGTTAAAATTCCATTGCTTAGAATTCAGCCACTTAATATAAATATTGGTATTAACCCATCTAGTAAAATTTGAGGGGGAAATTCTTTCTACTACAATAGGCATAAATCTGTGGTTTATGCCGCAAATTTCAGAACATTGTCCAAATATTAGGCCTGGGCGGTCACAAATAAATCTTAATTGGTTGAGGCGATTTGGTGTTGCGTCTAATTTTACCCCTAGCCTTGGGATCGTTCAAGAGTGAATTACATCTGTTGATGTAATTAATATTCGGATTTGGGATTGAAAGGGGATAATTATTCGGTTATTAACATCTAATAGTCGGAAATTAAACTTTTTCATTTCTTGAGTGGTTAATATATATGAGTCAAATTCAATATTTTTGAAGTCTGAATATTCATAAGATCAGTATCATTGATGCCCAATACTTTTGATTGTTAGTGTGGGGTTGGTTAATTCATCGAGGATATAAATTAATCGAAGAGAGGGGATTGCGATAAAAATAAGGGTAACAGCAGGTATAATTGTTCAAATTAACTCAATTGTTTGCCCTTCTATTAGGTACCGGTGTGTAAATTTATTGAAAAATAAATTTGTTATTAATTGTCCAACTAAAATAGTAATAACGATGAGAATTATTAGGGTGTGATCATGAAAGAAGGATAATTCTTCTATTATAGGGGATATTCTATCAGGCAATATAATTGTTTTTCAGGTGGCTATTTCTAAAAAAAGTGTAACTTTATTTTTGAGGCTTAAACTCAATGCACTATTCTGCCATATTAGAATACCCTAATTTTGGGTAATTCAGAATATCTGTGCTCGTATGGGGGGAGATATTGTAACCACTCAATTGATGAGGTTAGGTTAAGAGGGGTTAAAGCTTTACGTTTAGAGCATATTCTTTCCCATAAAATAAAGATTAAAAATAGGATTCTTATTATTGAAATGATGGACCCCATTGATGAAACTTTATTTCAAAGGGTGAAGGCATCTGGGTAATCAGAGTATCGCCGAGGCATACCTCTTAATCCTAAAAAGTGCTGGGGGAAGAATGTTAAATTTACCCCAATAAATATTGTAATGAATTGAACTTTAAGTAAATTTTGATTAAGAGATAGCCCTGTAAATAAAGGGTATCATTGGATTATTCCTGCTATAATAGCAAATACGGCTCCTATGGATAAAACATAATGAAAATGTGCTACTACGTAGTAGGTGTCGTGTAGGATAATATCAATAGAAGAATTTGCTAAGATAACTCCGGTTAATCCCCCTATGGTAAATAGAAATACGAATCCTATAATTCATATTGTTAGGGGGGTTATTTTAATTTTTCTGCCATGAAGAGTGGCTAATCATCTAAATACTTTAATTCCGGTAGGGATTGCAATAATTATTGTTGCTGAAGTAAAGTAGGCTCGTGTGTCGACGTCTATTCCTACAGTAAATATATGATGGGCTCATACAATAAATCCTAGTAATCCAATTGCTATTATTGCGTAGATTATTCCTAATCTTCCAAAGGATTCTTTTTTCCCTCTGGTTTGGCTAATGATATGTGAGATTATTCCAAATCCGGGGAGAATTAGGATATACACTTCGGGGTGTCCAAAAAATCAAAATAAGTGTTGGTATAAAATTGGGTCTCCCCCTCTTGCGGGGTCAAAAAATGATGTATTTAAATTTCGGTCGGTTAATAATATTGTGATGGCGCCAGCTAGAACAGGTAAAGAGATTAGCAAAAGAATAGCTGTAATAATGACAGCTCAAACGAAGAGAGGGGCTCGTTCGATAATTATTCCCTTAGGGCGTATGTTGATTGTTGTTGAAATAAAGTTAATTGCTCCTAGAATCGAGGAGATTCCGGCTAAGTGTAGCCTGAAAATGGCTAAATCTACTGAAGCCCCTCTATGGGCTAGATTTGATGAGAGAGGGGGGTAAACGGTTCATCCTGTACCCGCCCCTTTTTCAACGATTCTCCTAATCAATAAAAGTGTCAGAGAGGGAGGAAGTAGCCAGAATCTTATATTATTCATTCGTGGGAATGCTATATCAGGAGCTCCTAATAATAAGGGGACTAGCCAGTTTCCGAATCCTCCAATTATAATTGGTATTACCATAAAAAAAATTATGATAAATGCATGAGCTGTTACTATTGAGTTATAAATTTGATCATTTTCAATTAAGGATCCTGCTCTCCTAAGCTCAGTCCGAATAATTATTCTTAGGGAGGTTCCGATTATTCCTGCTCATGCCCCAAAAATAAAGTATATTGTCCCAATATCTTTATGGTTGGTTGAGAATAATCATTTATTTGGTAATATGGCCGAGAAGTTTAGGTGATAAACTGTAAATTTATTTAGGAAAGAATTTTCTGTTGCCAGTTTTATAGTCAATAATGATATCAGATTGCAAGTTTGAAGGTGGGGTAATAGCCCTAAGGCTTAGATTATCAGTCTAATTTTAACTTTGAAGGCTAATAGTTTATGGTTTAACTTAAATCCTTACGTTCAATTTAGGATTAAAGTTCTTATACCCAGGCCTCTAAGGGAAATAAAATTTATTCTGTATATTAATGTATTGGGTTTTGGGGCATTATGGGGGGTGGAGATTTTTGAATTTAGCAATAAGGCTGAAAATCTGATTCGGAGATAAAAAAATATTGGGATTAGTGTTGTTCTAACTAAAATTAATCTTAACCTATAATTTTCTATTTGATTAAGGTGGTAAATAATTATTCATTTAGGGAGAAACCCTAGGAATGGGGGGATTCCTGCAGATGAGAGGAATCTTATGGAGATTACTACGTTTAAATGTTTTAATTTAGGCGATATCCTAATTATATCTTTTAAATGGAAAATTTTATTTAAATTTAAAAGTAAGATTAGCCCAGTGGTTAATAGGGCATAAATAGTGAAGTAAAAAATTCATAAGGGTTTTATTCTTATTAATCTTCTATTTATTCAGGCAATATGATTAATTGAGGAATAGGCTATAATTTTTCGTAATCTTACTTGGTTGATACCCATAATTCCCCCTGTGAGGGCAGAGGAAATTGTAACAATATATATTAGTGGGGATATCTGATAAAAGTTATCTAGGATAATAAAAGGTGCAATTTTTTGTCAGGTTAATATTAAAATACAGTTGGGTCATGTTATACCTTCAATAATTTCAGGGAGTCAATTATGAAAAGGGGCAGCAGCTATTTTGAGGAAAATAGCTGAGTATAAAATTAATAATGTTTTATTAAAAAGAGGGTGTGCATTTTCCAAATTGGTTAGGGTAACAATGGAAAATAATAAAATTAAGGAGGCAATAACTTGAATGACAAAGTATTTAAGGGCTGCTTCTGAGGGGGAAGGCCCATTAATTTTTCTCAAGAGAGGGATTATTGAGAGTAAATTAATTTCTAGCCCTATTCATATGCCTAATCAAGTATAGGATGAAATAGTAATGAGGGTTCCTATAAAAATTATTATAGTGAATATAATTTTGTAATATTTTATTATTAAAAAGGGGATTATTCCATAAATGGGGTATGAACCCATTAGCTTACAGGCTTAGCTTACCTTTTTGTATTTTAGTATAAAATGTACAGAGGATTTTGATTCCTTTAGAAAATGGTTTAATTCCTTTAAATACATATTTGTAGAAACACAAAATGTGTGTGATTAATTCTATCAAAATTACCCTTTTCTCAGGCATTCTACA